TCCCATACGAATGAATACTATGATTCGCATTTCGAACAGGCATGAATACAGCATCTATAGGATAACTCCCGTCTTGAAAGTTATTTGGCCTTTTTATATTATTATATCCTCGATTCCTCTCGATTTGTAATCCAATACACAAATCAATTGGTTCCGTTAGACTAGCTATATGCTGCGTATTATCAACGATTTCCACAGAAGGTGGTAAGAGGATATCTTGAGCAGTTACATATCCAGGACCCTTGACACAAATAAGCGCGTCACGAGTGCCATATATATTGCTTCTCAATACAATTTCTTTCAAGTTCATTAAAATTTCATGTACTGATTCTTGAATACCTACTATGGTAGAATATTCATGTGGAATTTTCTCAGATTTTGCGCGTGTAATACATGTTCCTTCTGTTTCTCCAAGCAAAGCTCTTCGCATTGCAATGCCTATTGTGTCGGCTTGACCTTTCATAAGTGGAGACAGAACAAAGCGTCCATAATAAAGACGCTTACTGTCTGCTCTTGATTCAACACACTTCCACTGTAGTGTCCGAGTAGATACTTTTACTTTCTCTCGAACCATAGTAATATTATTTGATCAGATCTTTGAGTCATTTATTTCTCTTGAAATCTCTTCAATGTTTATTTCTACACCCGTCTTTTTTTAGGGGGTCTGCAGCCATTATGTGGCATAGGGGTTACATCCCGTACGAAACTTAAAAGTATACCACTTCTACGAATAGCTCGTAATGCTGCATCTCTTCCGAGACCCGGACCTTTTATCATGACTTCTGCTCGTTGCATACCTTGATCCGCTACTGCTCGAATAGCATTTCCTGCTGCGGTTTGAGCAGCAAAGGGTGTCCCTCTTCTTGTACCCCTGAATCCACAAGTCCCAGCGGAGGACCAAGAAATCACCCGCCCCCGTACATCTGTAATAGTCACAATGGTGTTGTTGAAACTTGCTTGAACATGAATAACGCCTTTTGGTATTCGACGTGCACTTTTACGTGAACCAATCCGTCCAGTCCTACGTGAAACACTTTTTGGTATAGATTTTGCCATATTTTATCATTTCATAAATATAAGTTAGATATATGGATATATCCATTTCATGTCAAAACAGATCTTTTATTTTGATTTGTTCATCGGTTCCTTTAGAGAGTACCTTTTCGAAAGATTATCCTTGTCTTTGTTTATGTCTCGGGTTGGAACAAATTACTATAATGCGTCCTCTCCTACGGATCAGTCGACATTTTTCACAAATTTTACGAACGGAGGCCCTTATTTTCATAGTTGTTATTCCTTAACTGAATTGCGAATCTACTTATTGGAAGAAAATAAGTTTCTTGAAATTTTTGAACGGTGACTTGTATCCTCATGAAAGGAATGTTGAAAAACCGCCTAATCATTCGAATCCTTGTTGTGGAGTCTATAAATTATACGCCCTCCATTTGAACCATAACGACTTACTTCAATTTTGACTCTTTTGGCTCTATCTCCAGATAGTACACGTATAAAACTGTGTCGAGCCCTTCCTGAAACATAACTTCGAATCTGACTTCAGTATATAAACGAACCCGGAGCATACCATTGGGAAGTGCTTCAGTAATTAAACCTTCATGAATCCATTCATTTTTCTTCTTTCATTCCAGGAAAAACCCCCTTGAAGTATCAACTAATGTAGGAGGAGTGATATTAGACAACTTGTCTTTTTTCGTTTTTTTTTTTTTCACAAATTAGGAAGTTCCGGATATAATTCGGGTACCAGAAAGATTACCATATATAACACAAAATTTCTCCGCCAATTCTTTCTAGTCGAGCCGCACGGTCTGTCATTATACCCCGAGAAGTAGAGAGAATTACAATCCCCATCCCGTCTAAAATTCTCGGAATTCGTTGATAGTTCGAATAGATTCGGAGACCAGGTCGACTGATTCGTTTTAAATTTAAACTGGTTCTATATGGTCTTTTCCTATTCCTTCTATGTCGTAGGGTTAAAACCAAAAAAGATTTGTTGGTTTCCACAAGTTTCCTTACGTTTTCGAGAAAACCCTCTCGTAAAAGTATTTTAACAATGTTTTCGGTGATGTTAGTAGACGCTATTCGAACCGTTCCTTTTCTATCCATGTCAGCATTTCGTATAGAAGTTATTATGTCAGCAATAGTGTCCTTACCCATGATAAACGCAAATAATTGTTACTTCCAAATTTTTATATAATCAACATGTTCGTTTTATTTATGAAAATTATTAAAAGTATATGCGTGAGACATAATCTACTAAATTTATCTATTTTAATTAAAGACTGTCACTCTATCGCGATTTCGTATTATAATACCTCAGGTGCTAATGAAACTATTTTAGTAAAATTTAACTGTCTCAATTCCCGTGCGATCGCGCCAAAAACTCGAGTTCCTTTTGGATTTCCTTCTTGATCAATGACAACTGCAGCATTGTCATCATATCGTATTATCATACCGTTGTCACGCTTGAGTTCTTTACAAGTACGTACAATTACAGCTCTGATCACTTCGGATTTTTGTAGAGGCGTATTTGGTACTGCTTCCTTGATCACAGCAACAATAACGTCACCGATATGAGCATATCGGCGATTACTAGCTCCTAGGATTCGAATACACATTAATTCTCGGGCCCCGCTGTTGTCTGCTACATTCAAATGGGTTTGAGGTTGAATCATATCATTTTTTGAATCTGTTTTTTTTAATGTAAAGTAAAGCAAAGGACGAAGTAAAAAAAAAAAAAAAGAAAACCTGCAATTGTTTTTTTTATACCCAAGACTTCTTTCCTTTGGTTCAACATTCCTATCCAGAAATAATGAATTGAGTTCTTATAGGCATTTTGGACGCCGCTATTGAAATAGCCTTTCGAGCTATATTTTCGGCTACTCCACCCATTTCATAAAGTACTCTACCTGGTTTAACGACAGCTACCCAATATTCGGGGGATCCTTTCCCGGAACCCATACGAGTTTCCGTAGGTCTTACTGTAACTGGTTTATCTGGAAATACACGTACCCATATTTTTCCCCCACGGCGTACATTTCGTGTCATTGCGCGTCGCCCTGCTTCGATTTGTCTAGATGTGATCCAAGCGGGTTCAAGCGCTTGAAGAGCATATCTACCGAAACAAATATGATTACCTCGATAAGAAATTCCTTTCATTCTTCCTCTATGTTGTTTACGGAATCTTGTTCTTTTGGGGTTATAGTTGATGGGTCTTTCTCAATTCCATCTCTACTACAGAACTGGACGTGAGAGTTTCTTCTCATCCAGCTCCTCGCGAATGAAACGGCTAAAAAAGATTTTATTCCGATATACATATATTTAATAAAGAATATACTGAATCATAGGATTCTTTGAAATTTCATCTAATTAATCTATTCGAAATTTATATATCGTGTTTAGTTAGATCTATATTATAGATCTATAATTAAACATGTATTCTATTTATAGATAATGTCAATGTCTTATAGATAATGTCAATGTCGTTTTTTTTTATAACGTTATAATTTTTTATAACGTTATAACGAATCTTTCTTTTGTTTTGCCTTTTCTCATATACGATCGACCAAAATTTATCAATCCAATAAAGTCAAACTTTCGCGGGCGAATATTTACTCTTTCAATATCTATTTCAGTTCTAAGGTTAGTCCACGACCTCTCCGAATAAAAGAATAGGTTCCTGGTCCGTTCCGCCATCCTGCCCAATGAATTATTAAGATTCATTTTCAATAGAATCTTCTGCATTCACGGGTTCCATCGTTCCCATTGCTTCTTGATTAATGGTTAGGTCTTAATTCTCCAACGGAGTCCTTAATGAAATTTGTTCTTAAGTCAATTTTCTCAGTCTTTATTGGCTCGAGGCTCTTGATTTTTTTTGTTCTATGAGCGGATTCATCTAATTATGGATGAATCATTATTAATGCTTATTACATTGCTTTTGTTTTATGAGATGACTCATAGACCTTACATATTGGAATTCTATATCAGTGATATTTTCTTTCTCTCTTCTCTCTTTCTCTCATCCTTCCATTTATCCCTTATCCGCATACTTTTCTATTTGGCTTCACAACTTATAACTTCAGAACTCAAAATCAGATTGGTTTTTTTATGTTTATGCAAAGTTTATGCAAAAAAGGATTTCAGTTGCTACAAAGATATAACCAATATTATATCTTGACTGCTTCTTTGTATCCAGATAATGCGAAGCAATGAGTTGGTTATTAGTGTTATAAGTTATTAGTTCATACGTTCATACTATGGCTCGTTCCTTTTTTTTGAATCCTAGTACTAAAACTAAAAAAACCAACGAGTCACACACTAAGCATAGCAATTATATAAAACGATTAATCGATTTTTTATTCAACCCTATAGAATTTAGAATTGCTCATTTTTGTTTTGATTGAACATCAAAAAAATGAAAGAGTTTGGTCTTTTTTGGTCTATTTCCATCGCTGGATAGAATGTAAAGATACATAAAGTCTTATTATTCTGCGGCTACAAATATCCAAATCTTGATTCCTAATACCCCGTATATAGTTCGAACTGTATAGGAACAATAATCAATTTTAGCTCCAATGGTTTGTAGAGGAACCCTACCTTCTCTGATCCATTCGACGCGTGCAATTTCTTTTCCGTCGATACGCCCTGCAATTTGTACTTGAATTCCTTTTGTATCCGCCTGTTCCGTTAATTCAATAGCTTTTTTCATTGCTTTGCGAAAAGAAACTCTATTCTGTAATTGTGCCGCTATAAATTCTGCAAGAATATTAGGGTGTCCATAGGGATTTGAAATTCTTGTAATAGCAATGTTTAGTTTTCGATTCACACAATTAAGTTCTTTTTGTACATTCAGTTGTAATTCTTCGATTCTTCTCGGTCGATTTTCAATTAATAATTTTGGAAATCCTATATAGATTATGACCTGAATTAGATCGATTCTTTTTTGAATCTCTATCCGTGCAATTCCCTCAACACCGGAGGATATT